TCTTACTTGAATTCTATGTAATGATCAATAAATTGAGTTGAATTCTATATCTATATGTATCAACATCCTACTACCCGTTTATTCTATAGATATATATATATTTGGACTGGAGTTGACAAACAACCAATACCAATTTTATTCTTTCTTAGTTTAGATTATAAATGTAAATGGGGCGTGGCCAAGTGGTAAGGCAACGGGTTTTGGTCCCGCTATTCGGAGGTTCGAATCCTTCCGCCCCAGAGGGTTTTTATGCTATTGCTATAGTATTCCTATTATTGCTATAGATAATGGAGTGGTCAGGAGTAAATTAGTATTAATTTAAATATCTCTTCGAATCTCATTAACAAATGATCAAGTTCCATAACATATGTTTTATAACATATTTTTTGGAGCCAACGTATTTTTTTCTATTTCATTTTTTTAGGTATTTCGTGGTTGACTCTAATGAAAAATTGGAAATGTATGGAACGATTGAGGCAGGGATGGTTTATCCTATTCTTTTTATTCACTTTATGACAAGATTTTATTATTGAAATATTACTCAACCCTATCCCTATGTTAAACAAAATATAAACATATAAAATGAGGAAATATTTAACTTATATGGTATGTATGTATCGTTCTATTTCAATGCAAATAATTTTTATATTTTTCTTTTCGTAATCAGATGAAAAGAATAAAGATTCAAATCTTTACTTATATCATTTTTTGATCCACTTGCGAAAAAAAAATTGGATTATTTCTTCTTTATCTTTGATCTATTTATCTATTTTAAATCAGTGATGAGTCAAGGAAAGACTTATCGGATTAAACATGCTGCTTATTGGCGAATTTCCTTCAAAGAAGATAGTATTTCTAAATCGGAAACTTTTTCAATTATAGATATTTTTTTTATAAATACTTTATTAATATTAATGATTTCTTGTCAGTTGAATCTTTGGTATTGAAAAAGTAGGAAATAGGATAATCTATCCTATTTAGTCACTTGAAGATGCAGAGTCAATAAGTAATTCGTTTATATATAGTTATAATTAGATACTTTACTATTATTTTGTATTATATAGATACTTTTTATGTATGTTAAAATATATTTATGGATGTTAAAGATATTGTCTTGCTAAAACTTTTTCATAAAAATCGTTCCACATACAGATATCACATCATATTCTTATTGTAAAATAAGAATATAAAAAGTCTAGATTACGATGTTTATGTACAACTGAACCAATGACTATTCATGATTCCATAATTGAATCAATTCCATACTGGTTCCAAATTAGAGGAATGTGATGGTAAAACTTCGTTTGAAACGATGTGGTAGAAAGCAACGTGCGACTTGAAGGACGCGATCCGTTGTGGATTTTTAGATCCACCATCTTATTTTCGATTTATCGAGGAATGAAGATGCTCTTGTCTCGACATCGTTTGTTCTGTTACACCTGAATCCTTTGTTTTTTTGTTGGGTTGTAAATAGTCTACGATGGAGCTCGAGTCGAAAAGTCGAAAGGATTAATTCATTTCTGGGGGGCAAGGATCTAGGGTTAATGCGAATCAATCAATTGGAACAACTTCGTAAACGTATCTTCTATATATAATATATAATAATAATATAGAAATCAAAAGGATCCAATCCAATTTCAACAAGTTTTGTTTTTAAATTGGAAACTTGTTGTAATTGATCAAACTTTTTCGATTCAAAGTGTATTACGCGGGAATCAACTGTCCATCGGATTCTTTGATAGAAAGAAATCAAATTTCAAATATTTCCAATTCAAATGAAAAGGTATGTTGCTGCCATTTTGAAAGTATTAAGAAGTACCGAAGTAATGTATAAACCCAATGATTTAAAATAAAGATTAAAGGATCCAAGAACAAGTAAACCCATTTTAATTGTCTCGATAGTCTCAATAACTGGATCATCCAAATCTAATTTTAAACGAGACAAAAAAAGCGGGTAAAGACAACTCAATAAATGAAATTGACTAAAGAGAAGAATTTACTTTTGAGCTATTTGAGAGTTATTCAACTTGAGTTATGAGTACGAATGGTTTCTTTTAAATTTTCAGGAAGGACAAAAAAAGAATGAAATTAAAGTCTAATTGATTTTATAGGTTCATTCGAATCAAATCATTTTTTCTCGAGCCGTACGAGGATAAAACTTCCTATACGGTTCTAGGGGGGGTATTGTTCATCTACATCTATCCCAATGAGCCGTCTATCGAATCGTTGCAATTGATGTTCGATCCCGAAGAGAAGGAAAAGATCTTAGAAAAGTGGGGTTTTATGATCCAATGAAGAATCAAACTTATTTAAATGTTCCTGCTATTCTATACTTCCTTGAAAGGGGTGCTCAACCTACAGGAACTGTTCAGAATCTTTTAAAGAAAGCAGAAGTTTTTAAAGAACTTCCGTCTAATTAAACAAAATTCTTTTAAATTTAAAGAAATACCAAGGGGGGGGTAGCGACTTAGATATAACTTTGTATAATTTTTCTTTACTA